GAGGGATTCGAACCCTCGGTAAACAAAAGCCTACATAGCAGTTCCAATGCTACGCCTTGAACCGCTCGGCCATCTCTCCTACATAATGATTATGAATCAAAAACCAAGTGAATAGTGAGTTCTTCATATTTCATTCTAGATTATTGGATTGGATAAGTATGACCAATCCATTTTAACTATATATTTGAACTATATATTACAAAATATTATAAATAAAAATAGAAAATTTTTCATCAAAGTAAAGAAAGATCTTTCGAGGCCTCAAGACAATTATTTTTTTACGAAATTTTTTTATTTGTAATTTTGAAAATGAAAAGGGGGTTTGTGTTTGCAAAAACGACTCCTACTAGAAATTCGATTCGAATCCATTAAATCAATGAATTAGAACGAATCAACTGATTAATAGGTCTAGATTTTTTAGACTAGGGTTAATGGATACCTTTCTATCATAATTCTATATAGACTACGATTCCATACCTTACAAATTCTCAAATTTCTTTCCGACTTTAGAATTCTCAACAACAAACCCCTTCCCTCACCCCTCTATTCTAGATTGATAAAACATTTTGTATAGTGGATTGTATACCTGCTATGTACATAACATAAAAAAGAGGTGGTTATTCTATTTTCATCATAGAATGATTTTTTCCTCTTTGTATCATAATTCAATACAAATTTCTCGAGTTATTTGAATCTGTAACTTCAACGAAATCGGAATAGTTCGCTTCGTTGGTATACTACTACATTAGGATGAAATCGAACCGGGTTGGACCTTTTCTTATTGATTCCTATAAAAAAGGAACAATTGGAATAAAAAGCCCATAATCTTTTTTTTTCAAATCAATCTATTTTTATGTTATTTCGTACTGTACAATTCTTTTCTTTGTGGGATCATTTTCCCCCGAGAGGGAATGAGAAGAATTATAAAATGGATTGCTAGCTATGCCTAGATCGCGGATAAATGGAAATTTTATTGATAAGACCTTTTCAATTGTAGCCAATATCTTATTGCAAATAATTCCGACAACTTCAGGAGAAAAGGAGGCATTTACCTATTACAGAGATGGTGTGATTTGATTCTTTTTTTTCTCTTGGTCTTACGAGAAAGACATGTGATTCGGAAAAATTTTTGAAATAAATCTACGCTTGTTGAAGGTGAAGTTTGGAAATAGAACAATTCCTTCTGTCGTGTATCCTCGATTAATGCAACCTCAGATGCTATGTTTCAATCTTAGATTCTAGTATTGAGCGAAAGGTTATATCTAGAGGTTCTGTATTATGGGGCAATCCTACTCCACTACACTAGTACCAACGGACAGCATAAGGGAAGAAGCACTACACCTAGGAATCAACAACACGAAAACCTTGTTAGAAATGACCCCTTTCCTTATTGGGCTCGGGACTAAAAGAATGGTTGGGACAACAAACATCCATCTCGTTCGTACTTTGGATACCAATATAACCATCGAAGGTTGTTTGAAGTGACTAATTCCTGGAAATTAGGAGGCGTTGAAAACAAAGAAATTGCTCGAGTTCTCATTTCTATCTAGTTATCTAGTCTCAACACCCTTGATATTAAGAAAAGATCTCTTGCAGGAAGGTTGGCTAGAGATTTCTTGTAAAAACACTAGCCCTGCTCAGTCCATAATGAGAATATTTTCATCTTTTTGATTTCATGTATATTCTCCTTATGCACATAAGGGAGGAGCCGTATGAGGTGAAAATCTCACGTACGGTTTTGGAACGGAGATTCTTTTAATTGAATGGCGACCGTAACGGATGTCAGCTCAATCCGAAGGAAATTATGCAGAAGCTTTACAGAATTATTATGAAGCTATGCGACTAGAAATTGATCCTTATGATCGAAGTTATATACTCTATAATATAGGTCTTATCCATACAAGTAATGGAGAACATACGAAAGCTTTGGAATATTATTTTCGAGCACTAGAACGAAATCCATTCTTACCACAAGCTTTTAATAATATGGCCGTGATCTGTCATTACGTGCGACTATCTTCACTATAGAAGTAAAAAAAGAAAAACAAAAAAAGGCTTTCTACATATACATCGTCTAAAACAACGATTTTTATCAGCTGTAGCAAAGAAAAAAACTTTATATTCATAAAAGTTGAAATATGAAGAAAATAAATAGATATACCTAGCTACTTTTTCTATGGATAAAAAAAGAATCTAATTGGTAAGGGAAGCACCGTAAAGATCAATTGGCGAAATTTGGGGCCAATACAATAATAACTGCGTACTTATGTCATGATGGTAGATATACTTATCTCGTGATGTGAGATAAAATAGGAATCCACTTATGTAATAGAGTTGATCTACTAAAGTCTTGAGCAGCGGTGTAGGATCAGATCCCAAAGATAGTAAGTTTTTCTTTCTTAGGAAAGAAAGTCTTTTTCAAAGATTCTATATAAATTTATATACGAAACCAAGATAGTTACCTTTCAGAAAATCGAATGATAGGGGAATTTTTTCTTCT